ATCACATTGTTACATTATATATAGAGAAATTATCACAACAACTCTATGGAAAAATATACGTCGGCCCTCGTTTTAGGGGTTTTTCGAGACAACCGTGTATATTAAGGGGGAGGGGGGTTTTTACCGAAAAAACTTTTTTTTTTTAAAAGGTCCGATTTTTTTTCCAAACCCGGGGTGATCCTAATAATAGAAATAATTATGCCAGATAAAGTGAAGAATGTGTTAGAATAATGAAATGCACTGTACACGCACTATTATAGGAGGTTTCTTTCCGAGAGGGTTAATCACAATGTTTTTTCTACTCGTTTGTCGCATTAATCAAAAAAACCAAACTGGCCCTTCATAACTTGATATTTTCTGATGCCTTTCGGTAATGGTGAGTTTGACAATCTAATCTCCTGAATGATAAGTAATGAGATATGATAAGAAAAGTGTCGAGGATAGCTCAAGTTTACCTTAATGAACCAGATGAGCCCTTCCGGGGAATAGCGATTTGCTTCATACCGAACTAAAAAACCTGGGCGGAAAATAAATCTTGAGACGATCAAGGATAAATATGCCATTAAAGGGAACTAGAGGACTGGCATTCTTGACGCGATCAAGGATTATATGAAGTTCGAGCATAATCAAATGTCAGATTTGATCAATAGTAGGGGATAAAACAGTAATGTACCACAAACCGTACAATTTTTTTCATTTGATAGATTAATGGGGGTTTCTTACCAACGGCATTAAATAATACCATGTAAAGTAGGGTTAAGTGAAAAATATTATGCTATGAAATTATTGATTATAGGTTAATGAGGGTTAAATAATTTAATGTAATGAAATAGCTGATAGTAGATTAATGTGGATTAAGCATAGTATGTAATGATATAGGGGAATATCGACTAATGAGGATTAAGCATAGTATATGTAATATACTAGTATAATATCTGTTATAGCTATTATGGAATGAGGGTATTATGTGGTATATTAAGGTATGTGGACTATATCATTAATATGTCACTCTGACGTACAAAAACCAAAATTTTTTAATTTGGCATTTATACGCTATAATAGCTATCAGGGGGCAGTTTAGGCAGAATCTTGGCTTTGGGAGCCAAGGGCAGGAGTTTGACCCTCCTTTCCCTGATATGTTTTGGAAGGGGTTTGCACCCTCGGTCTTCGACTTACAAGGTCGACGCTTTTTAGTTAAGCTACCAAAACTAATTTAGGCTGAGGATTTTGTTTTCTCATCAGCTAGTAAATGGTATGATAATAAGGAATAAGGAAAAGTAGGAGATTGAGGCGATTTGTCCTACTATAATAAATGGTTGTTCTACTGGTTGGCCTCCAATTCAAGTTAAAATAATGGAGTTAGCTACGAGAAGTCAAAAGAAGATTTGTGTTATGGGTCGGAAGATGGTGCTTCGTTGTTTGGAGGTGTGGAGGAGAGGAACTAATATGAGGATAAAGATGGAGAATAGGAGGGCAAGGACTCCTCCTAGTTTGTTAGGGATTGAGCGTAAGATTGCATAGGCGAATAAGAAGTATCATTCGGGTTTAATATGGGGTGGGGTGACAAGTGGGTTTGCTGGGATAAAGTTTTCAGCGTCTCCTAATAGGTTGGGTATAAATAGGGCTAATGTGGCTAAGAAGAAGATTATAACGAAGAAGCCGAGTAGGTCTTTGTAAGAGAAGTATGGGTGGAATGAGATTTTATCTGCGTCAGAGTTAATTCCTAGAGGATTGTTAGAGCCTGTTTCGTGAAGGAATAGGAGGTGGATAACTGTTAGGGCCAAGATTAGAAATGGGAGTAGGAAATGGAAGGCAAAGAAGCGTGTGAGGGTGGCATTGTCTACTGAGAAGCCTCCTCAGATTCATTGTACTAGTATATCTCCAATATAAGGAAATGCGGATAGGAGGTTAGTAGTGACTGTGGCTCCTCAGAAGGATATTTGTCCTCATGGTAGGACATAGCCGACGAAAGCTGTTGCTATTAATAGGAAGAGAAGAATTACACCAATATTTCATGTTTCTTTATAAAGGTAAGAGCCATAGTATAGTCCTCGGGCAATATGGAGATAGACACAGATAAAGAATAGTGATGCTCCGTTAGCATGGATATTACGAATAAGTCAGCCATAGTTGACGTCACGGCAAATATGGACTACTGAGGAGAAAGCTATGGAGATATCTGCGGTGTAGTGTATAGCTAGGAAGAGTCCTGTGAGAATTTGGATAATTAAACATAGTCCTAGAAGTGAGCCAAAATTTCATCATAATGAAATATTAGATGGAGCGGGTAGGTCAACTAGGGCATGGTTTATGATTTTTAAAAGTGGGTGGGTTTTTCGGATGTTAGTGGCCATTGGTTCTTATAGTTGAATAAACAACGATAGTTTTTCAAGTTATTGGTCTTGGTTAAAATCCAGGTAGGAATAATGGTATATTTTATGTTTGTAATAATGATTGGTTTAATTTTGGGTTTAATGGGTGTAGCGTCTAATCCTTCTCCTTATTATGCTGCTTTAGGTTTGGTTACTGCTGCAGGGGTTGGGTGTGGTTTGTTAGTAGGGCATGGTGGATCTTTTATGTCATTAGTTTTATTTTTAATTTATTTGGGAGGAATGTTGGTGGTTTTTGCTTATACTGCGGCTCTTGCTGCAGAGCCTTATCCAGAGGCGTGGGGGGATTGGTCAGTGTTATTGTATGTTGGGTTTTATTTGATGGGGTTATTTGTGGTTGGTAAATATTTTATGGTTGAAGGGTGGGGTTTACATTGAACTGGGATGGAGGAAATGAGTAGTTTGGATATAGTACGGGGAGATTTTTGGGGAGTTGCTTTGTTGTATTCTGATGGGGGTTGAATATTAGTTTTAGGGGGTTGAGTGTTGTTGTTAACTTTATTTGTGGTGTTAGAATTGACTCGAGGTTTATCTTGAGGTGCTTTACGGGTGGTTAGGTAGAGATGATTAGGGTGATTAGGGTTAATGTTAGAAATAGGAGTGTTAAGTAAGTTTTAATAAAACCTTGTTGGGGTTTAGTGGATAATTTAATGAGAGGTGTTTGTTGGATGAGGTTACTTTTGGGTCCAATTTTTTCGCTTCAGGTTAGGTCAATTAGGTGTGTTGAGATATGTTGGGCTCAGTTTAGGCTGGTTTTTGGAAGGAGTCGGTGGATGATAGAGGGGAAGTAACCTAGTATGTTAGAGAAGTGATGGGGATGAAGTATAGGATTAATTTTGAAGTAGGAATTAGTAAGATTAGTGAGTTCGAGGGCTAAGAGGAGGCCTGTAATTGTAACTAGGAGGGCGGATAGTTTGAGTAAGGGAGATATGGTTATGATTTGAGTTTTTGTTGGGGTAAGATTAAGAGTGATAATTAGGCCAGCAATAATACTTCCGTAAGCAAGGCGTTTAATGGGATTGATTACTAATGGATTATTTTCATTGATTGGGGAAAGTGTATTGAATCGGGGATAGTTTATTAATGCAAAGAAGATAAGGCGGAGGCTATAAATGGCTGTGAAGGATGTTGCTACGAGGGTGAGGATTAGGGCTCAGGCGTTTAAGTGGGAAGTGTTTATGGATTCAATGATGGCGTCTTTTGAGAAGAAGCCTGATAGGAATGGTATACCTGTAAGGGCTAAACTGCCAATTGTTAGGGAGGTTGAGGTAAATGGTAGGAGTTTATGAAGGCCTCCTATTTTTCGAATGTCTTGTTCGTCATTAAGGCTATGGATAATTGATCCGGAGCAGAGGAAAAGTATTGCTTTAAAGAAGGCGTGGGTGCAGATGTGAAGGAAGGCTAGTTGGGGTTGATTGAGTCCGATAGTAACTATTATCAGTCCTAGTTGGCTTGATGTTGAGAAAGCAATGATTTTTTTGATATCATTTTGGGTTAGAGCACATGCGGCTGTAAAGAGGGTAGTGAGTGCACCTAAACATAAACAAGTTGTTAGGATTGGTTTGTTGTCTTGAATGAGGGGGTGAAGGCGGATTAAGAGAAAAATACCTGCTACAACTATTGTGCTTGAATGAAGTAATGCTGATACTGGTGTGGGACCTTCTATAGCTGAAGGTAGTCATGGATGTAGACCAAATTGTGCTGATTTTCCGGCTGCAGCTAGTACGAGACCAAGGAGTGGTAAGGTTAAGTCTTTGTCTTTTGATAAAATAAAGAGTTGGTGGATTTCTCATGAGTTGAGGTTGGTGGCTAGTCAGGCTATGCTTAAGATTAGTCCAATATCGCCGATTCGGTTGTAGATAACGGCTTGTAGTGCTGCTGTATTAGCGTCTGTTCGGCTATATCATCAGCCAATAAGCAAGAAGGATATGATTCCAACTCCTTCTCAGCCAATGAATAATTGGAATATGTTGTTGGCAGTAACTAGGATAATTATCGAGATTAGGAATAGTAGGAGGTATTTGAAGAAACGATTTATGTTGGGATCAGAGTGTATATATCAGAGAGCGAATTCGAGAATGGATCAGGTAACGTATAAAGCTACGGGTGTGAAGATGATTGAATATATGTCAAATTTGAAGCTTATGTTAATGTCAAATGGGCCTATGTTTATTCAGTTTCAGTTGGTAGTAATTGATTCTAAACCTTGGTCGAGAAAAATAAATAAAGGAATTAGGCTAATGAAAAAGGAGATTTTTACGGCAGTTTTCACATATAAGGATGATCAGTTTGGGTTAAGTTCTTTAGGTGAAAGGGAGGAGATTAGTGGGAAGGCGAGAATGATAAAGATTAAAAGAAAGGATGAGTTAAAGATAATGTTCATAGCTCTTGCTTGGAGTTGCACCAAGAGTTTTTGGTTCCTAAGACCAATAGATTACTATTATCTTTCAAGGGCCGAGTGAGCCATGGGCTTGAACCATGATAGGAAGAATTAGCAGATCTTCGTGTCCCAGACCTCTCTCGGTAGATAAAAAGATTTTAACTTTTGTCTTTAGAACCACAATCTAATGTTTTGGTTAAACTATAAATACAGAATGTTCAGCTTCAAATAAGTTCTGGTTTAAGGATTAGTAATAGTACGGGTATGATGTGGAGGCTAAGGAGAAGATGTTCTCGTGTGTGGGAGGGGTTAAGTGAGAGGAGGTGATTAGGTGTTGTTCCTCGTTGGGTTATAAGGAATATGTAGAGAGAGTAAGATGCTGTGATTAGTACTCCGGAACCTGTGAGGATTAAGGTTCAGTTAGATCAGTTGAATAGGGATGTAATAATGAAAAGTTCTCCTATGAGGTTTGGGGATGGGGGTAAAGCAAGGTTGGCAAGGTTAGCGAGAAATCATCAGGTTGCTATGAGTGGAAGGATGATTTGGATTCCTCGAGCTAGGAGAAGGGTTCGGCTATGAGTGCGTTCATAGTTAGTGTTAGCTAAGCAGAATAAAGCTGATGAGATTAAGCCATGGGCAATTATTAGTGTTGTTGCTCCTGCGAAACTTCATGGGGTTTGGATAAGGATGGCTGCTGCGACGAGGCCTATATGGCTTACTGAGGAGTAAGCGATGAGGGATTTTAAATCTGTTTGTCGTAAACAAATAGAGCTAGTTATTACGACTCCTCAGATAGCTAAGATTAAGAATGGGTAAGCTATTTCTTTGGTAAGGGGGTTAAGTATAATAATAATTCGTATTATTCCGTAGCCTCCTAATTTTAGTAGTACGGCGGCTAGAATTATTGAGCCAGCGATTGGAGCTTCGACATGGGCTTTTGGTAGTCAAAGGTGGACTCCATAGAGTGGTATTTTAACAAGGAAGGCAATAATGCAGGCAATTCATCAGAATTTGTCTGTTCATGAATGAAGGTTAATATATTGAGAGTGTTGAATAATAAATATTGAGAGGGTACCGAGATTGTTTTGTATAGATAGTAGGGCAATAAGTAGTGGAAGAGATCCAATTAGGGTATAGAATAGGAAGTAAGTTCCTGCATTTAAACGTTCTGTTTGGTTGCCTCATCGTGTAATAATAATAAGTGTTGGGATAAGTGTGGCTTCAAATATGATATAAAATAAAATTATTTCTGTTGCAGAGAAGGCTATGATGAGGAAGAATTGTAGGGAGATTAGGAGAGAGATATAGGTTCGTTGTCGGGTTAAGGGTTCTGGAGAAATGTGATTTTGGCTGGCTAGAATTATTAGTGGTAAAAGTCAGCATGTGAGAATAAGTAGCGGGGTAGATAAGGGATCAATGGCTAAATATTGATTGGAAAAGTCTCAGCCAATGTCTGAGTTTCATTTAAATCAGAATAGACTTATTGTAGCAATAAGAAGGCTATGGATAGAGGTAGTGGTTCATAGTCATTTTTTGTGGGAAAATCAAGTAGTGGGAAATAGTATGATTGTTGGAATTAAAATTTTTAGCATTGGAGGAGGTTGAGGTTTTGTAGTTTGTCGGAGCCATGTGAACGGGAAGCAGCGACTAGAATGGCTAATCCTGCGCTGGCTTCGCAAGCAGAAAATGTTAGGAGGATTATAGGAATAATGGAGCTGGAGGTAGAGTTTAATGTTATGGATCAGATGGCAGTAGCGATGAATAGGGTAAGTATTATACCTTCAAGGCATAGGAGAGCAGATAAGAGATGTGAGCGGTTAAATGCGAGGCCTATTAAACCTAAGATAAATGCTGAGGTGAAACTAAAATATATAGGGGACATAAGATGTTTATGGATTTTCACCATAATTTGCTAAGCCGAAATTAGCGGTCTTAGTTTGGACTAAACATCTATTCTGCTCATTCAAGTCCTCCTTGGAATCATTCGTAGATGAGGCCTAAGGTAAGTAAGATTAGAATAATTGTTGCTCAAAGAAGTGTGGAGAGTGGTGTTAATAGTTGGTTTCCTCAAGGAAGTGGTAATAGGAGGGCGATTTCTAAATCAAACAGGAGGAATAGGATTGCTACTAAGAAGAAGCGTAGGGAAAATGGGAGGCGGGCACTTCCTAGTGGGTCAAAGCCACATTCATAGGGAGATAATTTTTCATTATCTGGATTTAATGACGGTAATCAAAATGCGATTAAAGCGAGGATTAGGGAAATCAGGGCCGTGGTCGCGACAGACGACATGATGAGGTTCATTACTTTTCCTTGGGTTTTAACCAAGATTAAGTAATTGGAAATCACTTGTACTAATTTATACTAGAAAAGCAATTATGAGCCTCATCAATAGATGGATACATAAAGGAATAATCACACTACATCTACAAAATGTCAGTATCATGCTGCGGCTTCAAAGCCGAAATGATGTTCTGATGTGAAGTGATATTGGATTTGTCGTATAAGACAAATTGCTAAAAATGTTGAACCAATAATAACATGGAGGCCGTGGAATCCTGTGGCAACATAGAATGTTGTTCCGTAGACTCCGTCGGCAATAGTGAAAGGTGCTTCGTAATATTCTATGGCTTGAAGGGATGTGAAGTAAACTCCTAGAATAATGGTTAAAGTAAGGGCTTGAATTGCTTCTTTTCGGTTACCTTCTATTAAGCTATGGTGTGCTCAAGTTACGGTTACTCCTGAAGCTAGAAGTACTGCAGTATTTAAGAGTGGGACTTCGAACGGGTCTAGGGGGTTAATTCCTGCTGGTGGTCAACATCCACCTAGTTCAGGTGTTGGTGCAAGGCTGGAATGGTAAAAGGCTCAGAAAAAGCCTAGAAAGAAGAAAACTTCTGATGTAATGAATAAGATTATTCCATAACGAAGACCTTTTTGTACAGGAGGAGTGTGGTGGCCTTGGAATGTTCCTTCTCGAATAACATCACGTCATCATTGAATTATTGTTAGGAAAAGAAGGGTTAGTCCTAAATAGAGGAGGAGAAGTGAGTGGAAATGGAATCAGATGGCTAAACCCGATGTTATAAGAAGGGCAGCAGTAGCTCCTGTCAGGGGTCATGGGCTTGGGTCAACTATGTGATATGCATGTGCTTGGTGAGCCATTATACGTTTTCTTGTAAATATAAGCTTAGTAGGAGGACAAATACATATGCTTGGATTATTGCTACAGCTACTTCTAGGATTGTTAATAAGAATAGGATTGTAGAGGTTAATAGGGCTACGGTTGGTATGATAGTTAAGAGAACGAATGCTGCGGTAGCAATTAATTGTATTAGAAGATGACCTGCTGTTAAGTTAGCAGTTAGTCGGACCCCTAAGGCTAATGGTCGAATGAATAGGCTGATAGTTTCGATAATAATGAGGATTGGAATTAGAGGGGTGGGTGTTCCTTCTGGAAGAAGGTGGCCTAATGCAATTGTGGGCTGGTTTAATATGCCAATTAATACGGTTGTAAGTCATAGTGGAAGAGCGAATGCTATGTTTAGGGAAAGTTGTGTTGTAGGGGTAAATGTATATGGGAGAAGACCTAAGAGGTTAATGGTGATTAAGAATAATATTAGGGCTGTTAGTAATATAGCTCATTTATGTCCTCCAAGGTTAATTGGTTGTATGAGTTGATAAACAAAGCGATTAATGAATCATCCTTGAAGGGTGATTAGTCGATTATTTAATCATCGGTTAGTTGGAGTCGGGAAGGTTAATCATGGAATTAAGATTGCTAGGGCAATAAGGGGAATTCCAATGAGTGATGGACTTAAGAATTGGTCAAAGAAGCTTATAATCATGGTCAATTTCAGGGGTTGGGTTTAGGTTTTTCAGTACTTTTTAGAGTAGGGTCGTTGTTGAATAGGTGGTTTATAATTTTATTTGGTAAAATAGTAAGAAAGATAATTCATGAGAATAATAAGATTAAAAATCATGGGTTAGGGTTTAATTGAGGCATATCATTAAGGGTGGTTGGGAGTCACCAATGTTTAGCTTAAAAGGCTAATGCTAGGCCCAGTTTAGCTTCTTAATGAAACTTCTTCTAGTATTGATGAAGATCAGGCTTCAAAGTGTTCTAAAGGAACTGCTTCTACTACGATAGGCATAAAACTGTGATTGGCGCCACAAATTTCTGAACATTGACCATAATAGATACCAGGACGTGAGACAATAAAGGCGGTTTGATTAAGTCGTCCTGGAACAGCATCTATTTTTACACCTAGAGCTGGAACAGCTCATGAATGTAGGACGTCTTCTGCTGATACTAGGACTCGAATAGGTGATTCTATAGGTACTACTATGCGGTGGTCTGTTTCTAATAAACGGAATTGGCCTGGAGTCAAGTCTTGAGTTTGAATTATATAAGAATCAAAACCTAGGTCTTCGTAATCTGTGTATTCATAGCTTCAATATCATTGATGACCTATAGCTTTAATAGTTAGATGTGGATCGTTGATTTCGTCTATAAGATATAAAATTCGTAGTGATGGGAGAGCAATTATAATGAGGATAATAGCAGGTAAGATGGTTCAGACAATTTCGATTTCTTGGGAGTCAAGAATGTATTTATTTGTAAGTTTAGTTGTAACTATTGCTGTAATAATATAGAGAACTAGGGTACTAATTAAGAATACAATTATTAGTGTGTGGTCGTGAAAATGAATAAGTTCTTCCATAACTGGGGAGGCTGCATCTTGGAATCCTAATTGTGAGGGGTGTGCCATTATAAAATAAGATACGTAAGAGTTTAACTTACAATTCTGTCCCGACAAGGCAGTGTAATGTATTTTACTAGTATCTTATAAAGAAAGTGACAGAGTGGTGATGTGGCTGGCTTGAAACCAGCATATGGGGGTTCAATTCCTTCCTTTCTTGTTAAAAAGAGGGTCGTTGGACTTGAACAAATGCCGGTTCTTCATAGGTGTGATAAGGAGGAGGGCAACCATGTAGTCATTCTACATTTGTATGTGGAAGTTCAACGGATAATACTTCTCGTTTTGAGGCAAATGCTTCTCAAATGATGAATAGTAATATAATTACAGCGACAAGAGAGATTAGAGAGCCAATTGATGAAATTGCGTTTCATAGGGTATATGCATCTGGATAATCTGAATATCGTCGTGGTATACCTGCGAGACCTAGGAAGTGTTGAGGGAAGAAGGTTAAATTTACTCCAATAAATATAACTGTAAATTGGATTTTTGTTCAGGTTTGATGAAGAGTAAAACCGGAGATTAGAGGGAATCAGTGAATAAGGCCTGCCATAATGGCAAATACGGCTCCTATTGAAAGAACATAGTGGAAGTGAGCTACTACATAGTAAGTATCATGAAGGACGATGTCTAATGAGGAGTTAGCTAGGACAATTCCTGTTAAACCACCTACTGTAAAAAGGAAGATAAACCCTAAAGCTCAGAGTAGAGGAGTATCTCATTTAATGGACCCTCCATGTAGGGTTGCTAATCAGCTAAAGACTTTGACACCTGTAGGAATAGCGATAATTATTGTTGCGGAGGTAAAATAGGCTCGAGTATCTACGTCTATACCTACTGTGAATATATGATGGGCTCATACAATAAAACCAAGTAGACCAATTGCTATTATTGCTCAAACTATACCCATATATCCAAATGGTTCTTTTTTACCTGAATAATAGGCTACTACATGTGAGATTATTCCGAAACCAGGTAGAATTAAGATATAAACTTCAGGATGACCAAAAAATCAAAATAAATGTTGATAAAGGATTGGATCTCCTCCACCTGCAGGATCAAAGAATGTAGTATTAAGGTTACGATCTGTAAGTAATATTGTAATCCCTGCTGCAAGAACTGGAAGTGAGAGGAGAAGGAGAATAGTGGTTACAAGAATAGATCAGACAAATAATGGTGTTTGATATTGGGAGATGGCTGGTGGTTTTATATTAATAATAGTTGTAATAAAATTAATTGAAGCTAAAATTGATGAAACACCAGCTAAGTGGAGAGAGAAAATAGCTAAATCAACAGATGGTCCAGCATGTGCTAAGTTGCTAGCTAAAGGAGGGTAGACTGTTCAACCAGTGCCTGCTCCAGCTTCTACTCCAGCAGAAGCAAGAAGAAGTAAAAATGATGGTGGAAGAAGTCAGAAACTTATGTTGTTTATTCGTGGGAAGGCTATATCTGGTGCTCCAATTATTAAAGGTACTAATCAATTTCCGAAACCACCAATCATAATTGGTATAACCATGAAGAAGATTATTACAAAAGCGTGGGCGGTTACGATTACATTATAAATCTGATCATCTCCTAAAAGAGATCCAGGTTGTCCAAGTTCAGCTCGAATTAGGAGACTTAGGGCTGTTCCAACTATACCTGCTCATGCACCAAAAATCAGGTAGAGGGTGCCAATATCTTTGTGGTTGGTAGAAAATAGTCAACGATTAATTGCCACAGGTAAGATGGCTGAGGATAAGCGGCGGATTGTAGCTCCGTTTACAGAGGTCAGAGTCCTCTTCTTATCAAAGCCTTGAAGTAGCTGTTTACATTGGATTGCAAATCCAAAGACGGAGGTTAGTTCCCTCCCGGGGCTTTCTCCCGCCTTTGTCTGTGGCGGCGGGAGAAAGTTTAGATAGAAGTTCGCTGGGTTAAACGCTTAGCTGTTAACTAAGATTTTGTAGGATCGAGGCCTGCCTGTCTAGAAGGTTTTAGCTTAATTAAAGCGTCTGAGTTGCATTCAGGAGATGTGAGATAAAGTCTTGCAAGTCTTAGCAGAAATTAGAGGATTTTCACTTCTACTTAAAGCTTTGAAGGCTTTTGGTCTGTTGTTAACCTAAATTTCTATGGGATGAGTGAAAAGATTATGGGTGTCAAAGGGAGGAGGAGGATAGATAAGGTTGCTGAGGTTAGTAGGACAAGGGTTGGATGGTTGGGTTTTGTTCGTCAACATGATGATATGTTGGTTGGGTTAGGACTTATAGTTAGTGTTGTGGCATAACATAAACGTAAGTAAAAGAATAAACTAAGAAGGGCTATGATGGCTATAATAGTAGCTGGGATAAATAAGCTTTGTTTTGTTAATTCTTGAAGAATTAGTCATTTGGGTATGAATCCGGAGAGTGGGGGCAACCCTCCTAGAGAGAGGAGGGTTAATAAAGTGATGATAGATAGGAGGGGGGATTTGGATGATGATGAGGCAATTGAATTAATTTTGGTTGAATTAAAGATTTTAAATAGGAGGAAAGTTGTGAGTGTCATGATGATATATAGGATGAGGTTGAGTAAGGTTAGGTTAGGGGCATAATGTAGGATTGTGATTATTCATCCGAGGTTTGCGATTGATGAGTAGGCTAAGATTTTTCGTAATTGTGTTTGGTTAAGTCCTCCTCATCCTCCAATAATTGTTGAGAGGATTCCAAGAGATAATAGTAGGTTGGAGTTAAATAGGGGGTATAGTTGAAGTAGAATAGCGAATGGGGCTAGTTTTTGTCAAGTTGATAGGATGAGTCCTGTGGTGAGGTCTAGGCCTTGGAGGACTTCAGGTAATCAGAAGTGTAATGGTGCGAGACCAATTTTTAGGGCGAGTGCGGTTAATGCTAGTGTGGCAGAAGTTGGGTTGATTATTTCAGTTAAACTTCATTCGCCTGAAGTTCAAGCATTTGTGATGCTTGCAAATAATAGTAAGGCGGAGGCAGTTGCTTGAGTAATGAAATATTTTGTGGTGGCTTCTACTGCTCGTGGGTGGTGTTGGCGGATTATTAGGGGAATAATGGCTAAAGTGTTAATTTCAAGGCCTATTCATACTAGGAGTCAATGTGATCCGATAAATGTGAGGGTGGTCCCTAGACCTAAGCTTGAAATTAGGATGGTCAATACGGTAGGATTCATTAGTAAAGGAAGGATTTTAACCAACATGGTTGGGGTATGGGCCCAAAAGCTTTATTAGCTGACTTTACTAGGGAATAGTGTAATAGGAAACACGGAGGGTTTTGATCTCTTAAATATAGGTTCGAATCCTATTTTTCTAGAAGGAAGTGGAGAGGTTTTAACTCTCATTATCCACTCTATCAAAGTGGTCCTTTGATTCAGGCACACTTCCTTAGGTGATTGGGGGTAAGCTTGATGTAGCGAGAGGTAGGGCTATATGTCATAGGATAATTGCTAAAGTGAGGGGCAGGAAGTTTTTTCAGACTAAGTGTATGAGTTGATCATAGCGGAAGCGGGGATAGGATGCTCGGATTCATAAGAAGATGAATGTTAGTAGTGTGGCTTTTATTATGAGGCTGAGTGTTGAGATTTGTGGGAGGAGAGGGTTGTAAGAAGTTCCTATAAATAAGATAACTGATAGGGTGTTTATTAATAGGATATTAGTATATTCGGCTAGAAAGAATAAGGCAAATGGGCCTCCTGCATATTCAATGTTAAATCCTGATACTAGTTCTGATTCTCCTTCTGTTAGGTCAAATGGAGCTCGGTTAGTTTCTGCTAAGGTTGAAATATATCATATTAGGGCTAATGGTCAGCCTGGGATTAGGAGTCAGATAGTTTCTTGAGCTAAGTTAAATGTATGGAGGGTGTATCCCCCAGCAAATACGATTATTGATAGGAGGATAAGGCCTAGGCTTACTTCATATGAGATGGTTTGTGCTACAGCACGTAATGCTCCTATTAGAGCATATTTTGAGTTGGATGCTCATCCGGATCCTAAAATAGTGTAAACGGTAAGACTTGAGATTGCTAAGATGAATAATAGACCTAGGTTGAGGTTGATGATTGAATGGGGGAGTGGGAGAGGTATTCATATGAGTAGGGCTAGTGTTAGGGCTATTGTAGGGGTGATTAAAAATAGGAATGGGGAGGATATTGATGGACGGACAGGTTCTTTAATAAATAATTTTAGGCCATCTGCAATAGGTTGGAGTAGGCCGTAAGGCCCGACGATGTTTGGACCTTTGCGGAATTGTATATAGCCGAGAATTTTTCGTTCAATTAATGTGAGGAAGGCTGTGGCTAGAAGGATTGGGATAATATAGGCAAGAGGATTAATTAAATAGAGTAAGATGGGCTGGAGCATAATTGAGGAGAGGATTTGAACCTCTGGATTAAAGGACTTAGGTCTTTTGCATTTACCAGGCTCTGCCACCTCAACAACCCTTTTTTTGGGCACTAGGTGATCTTTTCTTATCTATTTTAGTTTTATTCAATAGATGAAAATAGGGCGTACTAGTAGCATTGGCCCTACTTTTCCGGTCCTTTCGTACTGGGAAAAGTATATTCATAGATAGAAACTGACCTGGATTTCTCCGGTCTGAACTCAGATCACGTAGGACTATTAATCGTTGAACAAACGAACCCTTAATAGCGGTTGCACCATTAGGATGTCCTGATCCAACATCGAGGTCGTAAACCCTTTCTTCGATAGGGACTCTGAGAAAGGATTGCGCTGTTATCCCTAGGGTAACTTGGTTCATTGATCAGGAATTCCTGGGTCATTTTTCGATAAATATTTTATTAATTAGAATTGTCGTTCTAATTTTTAAGTACTTAGTACTCAGTCGATGAGGGGGATTTGTTTTTCCCCTTGGTCACCCCAACCAAAAACAGTTAAATTAGAAGTATTGTATATTTTATTTATATCCTGAGAGATGGATGGTTACATAATTAATTTAAGTGTTTGAAGCTCCATAGGGTCTTCTCGTCTAATGTTATTATATTCGCTTCTGCACGAATAGATCAATTTCATTGATTAGAAAATAGAGACAGTTAAACTCTCGTGATGCCTTTCATACAGGTCTTCATTTAAAAGACAAGTGATTACGCTACCTTTGCACGGTCAAAATACCGCGGCCGTTGAAGATTATCACAGGGCAGGCGGGACCTCTTATAGCTTGTCAAGAGGCGATGTTTTTGGTAAACAGGCGGAGTTTGTGTTTGCCGAGTTCCTTTATTTTCTTTTAATCTTTCCTTGTGACACTCCTGTGTAGGGATAACGAGTAGGAGAATAGGTTTTTCTAGTTAATAGTTAAGTGATATAATGACCTCAGTTTGGGGTCGTTTAATTATCAGTGATTTAATTCTTTCTGACGTACACTTGTGTCGGGAGAGATTTGTTCTCTTTATTACTCATTTTAGCATAAGTTCTTTTATAAATATAAAATAACCCAATAGGATTAAAGGGGGTTGTGAATGAATATCTGGATTAGAGGTTTAATTATTAGATTAGAGCTGCGACGCTTACTTAACAGGTGGCTGCTTTTAGGCCCACTGAGATGTTAACCTTAATAATTATGATCATTACCCACCTTAAAAAGTTGTGTCTTGGTTTAGAAGGGTTGTACCTCTTCTAAATAACTATTAATTCTTATAGATTTCTTTGACGAGTAAGTCTTGTCTAGATGGTGAAAAATTAATGCAGAACTAAAGTTCTTTTCTTGGGTAACCAGCTATCACTAAACTCGGTAGGCTTTTCACCGCTACTCGAAAGTCTTCCCACTCTTTTGCCACAGAGACGGGTTAGCTCTATAATGCTGCTTTGGAGTAGCTCGTTTAGTTTCGGGGAGATAGACTTAAGGTCTTTTTGCCTAGTTTTTCTAGCTAAATCATGATGCAAAAGGTACGAGGGGTGATCTCTGCTTTTTAGTACTTTAATGATTTGTTTCATTTCTTTTTCAGCTTTCCCTTGCGGTACATAAGCTATTGCGCTGGAGGTTATTGTTCTGTCACCCATACTGAAAGGTTGAGAATGTTTTGGTTAAAAGGTTGAAATGTAAATTAGATTTATAGGGTCTAGTTGAGTTGGTATATAGGCTAGCTTTAAGGTTCAAAATGATCCGAATTGCACGGATATCCCCTCAGTGTAAGGGAGGTACTTTACTAATTTAGCCACATTTTGATTCCAAGTGCACTTTCCAGTACACTTACCATGTTACGACTTGCCTCCTCTTGTTGAATAAGTGTATTTATGGAAAAGTGTGGGTTGTTTTTGAGGAGAGTGACGGGCGGTGTGTGCTTATCCCAGAGCCGATTTCAGGGGAGTATTCTGATCTCCTCTTACTGCTAAATCCACCTTTAGGTGTGTTTTCAGTTTACCGTTCGTGTGTTTTTAGAAAAAAATGTAGCCCATTTCTTCCCACTTCATTTGCTACACCTCGACCTGACGTTTTGGAGTTTTATTCTTTTTGCTTACTTTTGATCCTTCACAGGGTGGGCTGACGACGGCGGTATATAGACGGTAATGGCAAGAAGTGGTGAGGTAGAACGGGGATTATCGGTTATAGAACAGGCTCCTCTAGGTGGGTATGGGATACCGCCAAGTCCTTTGGGTTTTAAGCTAGCGCTTGTAGTACTCTGGCGGACAATATAGTGGGATGTTGTCTAAGTTTGTGGTTGGGCATAGTAGGGTATCTAATCCTAGTTTGGGTCCCAACTGTCGTGACATCAAGGTTCCTTAATTTATAAAGTCACTTTCGTTGTTGTTTATTCCATTCATGGATACGTATAACAGTTTTATGAGGTCTAAACTTTAGTAGTTAGAGGTCATTCTTTAATCACTCTTTACGCCGAAGTGTGTTAATGTGAGTTACTCGTATAACCGCGGTGGCTGGCACGAGATTAACCAACTCTGTTAACTTTAACTGGGTCAAGCTTACGCTTATGAAATCAATGTTTATTACTGCTGAGATCCCTTGGGGGTGTGGCTTAGCAAGATGTCTTGGGCTACGTACATGTGTGCCTGATATCTGCTCCTAGTTATTTAATAGAATAATTAGGGCATTCTCACGGGAGAGCTGAAACTTGCATGTATAATTCTAGTTACAATTAACACTAAGGCCAGGACCAAACCTTACATGCTTGCGGAAAAAAATTAATTTTCATCTTAGCATCTTCAGTGCCATGCTTTAAATTAAGCTACACTAGC